GCGTGGGGTAATAATTCCATATTGATCCGAACCAATCCATATGCTCCCATTTTTAATAAGATTCCGGCTAAAAGCATACAAGTACTGTAATGCGCCTCTCCGTGAGTGTCTGGTAACCATGTATGTAAGGGTATGATCGGTGATTTGACAGCAAAAGCAATAAGAAATCCAATATAGAATATTATTTCCAGTGCTACAGGATACGATTGATTAGCTGATGTTTCAAAATTTAATGTCGGTTCATTGGAGCCGTATAAACCAATACCCAGAACTCCTATTAATAAAAAAACAGAACTTCCTGCAGTGTACAAAATAAATTTTGTAGCTGAATACAAACGTTTCTTTCCCCCCCACATGGATAGAAGTAAATAAACTGGAATTAATTCTAACTCCCACATGATGAAAAAAAGTAAAAGGTCTCGAGAAGAAAATGGTCCTATTTGACCGCTATACATTGCTAACATCAGGAAATGGAATAGTCGGGAATCTCGAGTAACCGGCCGAGTCGCTAAAGTAGCTAAAGTTGTGATAAATCCTGTCAGTAAAATAGGTCCTATAGAAATTCCATCTATTCCCAATCTCCAGTAAAAATCAAAAAAATTGATCCATTTATAATCCTCTGTCAGTTGCATTAATGGATCATCCAATTGGAAACGATAACCGAATGCATAGGTTGTTAGAAGTAGTTCTATTAAACATATACATATAGTATACCAGCGGATTACCTTATTTCCTCTATGAGGGAGAAAGAAAATTAAGGAACCCGCGAATATTGGCAAAACTACAACTAGTGTTAACCAAGGAAAATAATTCATGGTAAAAACAAGATAAACTTGGACCAGAAAAACCCGTGCTCAAAATAAATATTTTTTGAGCGCGGGTTTTTGTCGGTAAAGGTAAAAAAAAATGTATTTCAAGTAGGGTTTTCTGGAACGTATTAATAAGCTAGACCCATACTTCGAGTTGTTTCATGCCATAAATAAACTCGAACACTCAAGAAATCCGTTGGACAGGCGGATTCACATCTCTTACAACCGACACAGTCCTCTGTTCTTGGAGCGGAAGCAATTTGCTTAGCCTTACATCCGTCCCAAGGTATCATTTCTAATACATCTGTTGGGCAGGCTCGCACACATTGAGTGCACCCTATACACGTATCATAAATCTTTACTGAATGTGACATTGGATCTATAAATTTTTAAATGTCAGAAATTTTCGATCTAGTAAACTTGTAAATGAATCATATATTTAGACACCAGATGAATCAATAATTTATCAGAATTTTTATAATCAATCTACTTCTGGATCGACCCGTGCGATAGAACCAAGATACTTTGATTTCTTACATTGATTTTTTACATTTTCGAAAACATGTATTATACGTAATGTATGGTCATGGTAATTATAATTTATGAATATTAGAATTTATATGATTATTAATACTACTTATTCAACAAATTTGATTGATTGATACGAGTTGATTTTCTGTTACGATAAATTGACGAAACAATAGCCGGACCAATAGCTGCTTCAGCGGCTGCAATAGCTATAACAAAAATTGAGAAAATATTTCCTTTTAATTGGCGACTATCAAAAAAATCAGAAAATGTTACGAAATTTATATTAACCGCATTCAGTATAAGTTCAAGACACATAAGGGCTCTAACCATATTTCGACTCGTGATCAATCCATAGATACCGATAGAAAATAAGTAGGCACTCAAAACAAGTACATGCTCGAGCATCATTGACCAACTCCTTATCAATTTCGATTCATTTCAATATGAACTGAACAACAATTAAACAGATTCAATTGACTAGAATAAAAAAAAGTACGGAACAAAGGAATATATTCTATTGGTAATAGAATAGATTGAATAAAATAATTTATATTTTAGACATAAAGAACCTTTAATTGAAGGGAAATAAATGTAATAAAACAGAACACAGTTTAATTTGGATTGCTGTTGCCAATTCTATAGGTTTATTACTGTCGCGCCACGGCAATTGCACCTATCAAAGCGGCTAAAAGAATTATTGAAACGAATTCAAATGGAAGAAAAAAATCCGTTGATAAATGAATTCCAATTTGTTGACTATTACTTATCAAATCTTGTTCTATAATCTGGTTTGATCTTGTAGTCCAAATAATCCCGTACCATGACGTATCTGTAATAGTAATCATGAGTAAAACAAAAATACTTGTACAAACTGGCAAAGTAACCCCATCCCCAACGGTCCAAAGATTCAAATCTTTGTAATATTCTGAACCATTCATAAACATCACAGCAAATACGATTAAAACATTTATAGCTCCCACGTAAATAAGGAGTTGTGCAGCAGCTACAAAATAGGAGTTTAATAGAATATAGAATAAGGATATACAAACAAGAACCAGTCCCAATGAAAAGGCAGAATAAATGGGGTTGGTAAATAATACCACTCCCATACCTCCTAGTATAAGAACCGATCCCAGAAAGACTAAAAGAAAATCATGTATTGGTCCGGGCAAATCCATTATATGTAAAATAAGAGATAAATAAATCTAAATGTTTTTCATGACCTTATTGAAATACGAACAGAAAAAAAATTATAATTTTTGAGCAATTCCTAATTAAATCCTAAGGGATATGAATAAATGTAAGTACAATTATTGGACTAATTTAATTCGTTATTTGAAAGAGTAGTTTTCATTTGAAACTATATATGTAAAAATAATTACAGATATATTAATTAATGGATTTTCAATCCAAATTAAGACGTGATTTTTAACCAACTAATCAACAGTTGGGATTTGTAGTTATTGACCAAACAAAACGAAAGAAACCCGATTCCTTTAGATTAGATCAAAAAAAAAATGAACCTTAGTATTATTTATTAGTAAAGTAATAGTCTTAGTAAAGTAATTATAAATTATTCTTTAATCAAGAGATTTACTTTTTTTTGAGGCGAATTAAAAATTGTTCGAATTGTATAATCGTCAATTACTGACATTGGTAAACGACCCAAAGCAATTTGATTATAATTCAATTCGTGACGATCATAAGTAGAAAGTTCATATTCTTCAGTCATTGATAAACAATTTGTTGGACAATACTCAACGCAATTACCACAAAATATACAGACTCCGAAATCAATACTGTAATTAAGCAACCGTTTCTTGCGAATATCAGTTTCCAATTTCCAATCAACAACGGGTAGATCTATAGGACATACACGAACACATACTTCACAAGCAATACATTTATCAAATTCAAAATGGATTCGACCGCGGAAACGCTCCGCGGTGATTAATTTTTCATAAGGATATTGAATAGTTACAGGTAAACGATTTGCGTGAGATAAAGTAATCATGAAACTTTGACCAATGTACCTTGCAGCTCGTACTGTTTGTTGACCATAATTCATGAACCCAGTTACCATAGAGAACATATCATTAATATATATTATGAATAATTTTATGTTTGTTTATTTCTCTTGTTTGAGACAAGTTGTAAATTTACCTTACAGTGAAAAGAGTTGGGAAGAAGTTGTTAATAATAGATTACCGAGAGAAATAGGTAAAAGAAATTTCCATCCAAGATTCAATAGTTGGTCCATTCTTAGCCTCGGTAAAGTCCATCTTGTTGTGATAGGAATGAACAAGAACAAATAAGTTTTAGCTAATGTAATAAAGATACCAATTGTCGCTCCAAAAACTCCACATGTTTTATTTATTTCAAAAAGCTCAGAAACATATATGTCCGGAATAGAGATATTCCAACCTCCCAAGTAAAGAACTGTTACAAATAATGAAGAAACTAATAGGTTTAGATAGGAAGCAACATAAAATAAACCAAATTTTATACCCGAGTATTCGGTTTGATAACCTGCTACTAATTCTTCTTCTGCTTCGGGTAAATCAAAAGGTAATCTCTCACATTCTGCTAGGGAAGAAATGATAAAAATGATAAACCCTATAGGCTGACGCCACAAATTCCATCCCCAAAAACCGTATTTTGATTGCGCCTCAACTATATCAATTGTACTTGAACTGTTAGATAATTATAGTCGGTGATACCATTACTGTTACCATCGCTATTACAGAACCGTACATGAGATTTTCACCTCATACGGCTCCTTAAAGGCCAGAAATAAATCTAAGGATTGCGTCAGTATTATTTTATCTTGGTACGTTTGTAGGATGGATAAAGTCAAAATCTATTGGACGGTCCTAAATTAGACCAATTGAATTCTGTCTGTTATAATTATTTAATAATAAATAAAAAAGGTACTTCTGAATCGATCTCACCCTTTCTTTAACTTTAATAATTTCAATAAGAATTTAAATTCTTCTTTGTTGAGTAATAACTTAATTCTTCAATAAAATACTTATTGTAGAAATATCAATAACCCGTTTATTTCACGTACGAAAAAAATTCTATAATTAATTCATGAATTATGACACAAATTCTATATCTATTAATATGTATCTGGGAAATAAAAAAGGTATATTTTTTATTTTTTTATTGGAATTGGATTTCTTTCTCTTTTTTTCGTTCCTATTCTTCTTTCTATTTCTGAGAAAAAGGGGGCTTACAAAATAAAGTAAAGGATTATTTCGTTCCCAATAGTTATTTATTTAATCGGTGGATAGGAGCATACTCTGGATTGGAATCGTGTCGTGGGGAGTATTGCCTGATCATTTCTACCAACTTAAAGCCCCAATGAGTATTCTTTGTTTGTATATTATTATGTAAAAATGTCCTTTTGGAGAATTTACATAATCTCCATTACTAATCCTTTACATATCTTGGTGTTTCTAACCACCCACTCGTTTTTGTTCAACCCCCCCTGTGGTAATACATACAAATGATAGTGAAAACTCAATATGGTTGATCTTTTGAGCCCGCTTCAAGTCAGGATGATTAATCAACCAATCTTGGGGGAAACGGTCGCTTCTGTTTATGTTTATTTCCGCTTAACTCTCTAACTCTTATACATAGAAAATGAGACTCAATCTTTTTACTGCGAATTTATATATAAGCTGTTTTCTTTCACTCATATAACTATTTGATTTAGTTCATCAACCCGAATAATGAATAAAAAAAATGAAGATATCTACATCTACTTAATTCATTCAAACCCTTTCTTTGAAAGGAAGGAATAAAGAAAAGTTTATGTCTATGTATCAACGAATCACACGTAGAGATATTGATAACACACATAAAGTTAATGGTATTTCATAACTAATCGATTGAGCAGCAGCTCGTAGACCACCTAAAAAGGAATATTTATTATTTGACCCGTACCCTGACATAAGAAGTCCAATTGGAGCAATACTAGAAATGGCAATCCATAAAAAAACACCGATATTGAGATCCGCTAAAACAAGGTGATAGCCAAAAGGAGCTACTGAATAGCTTACTAAAATTGATATGACTGCTATGGATGGCCCGATACTGAATAAACGGGTATCCCCCCTAGATGGAAGAAGATTTTCTTTGAAAACCAGTTTTGCCCCATCTGCTAGAGCTTGAAGAATTCCCAAAGGGCCGGCGTATTCAGGTCCAATACGTTGTTGTATCCCTGCGGATATTTCTCTTTCTAACCATACAATTACCAGTACGCCTATTGTGATTCCCAATACAAGAGTCAAAATAGGAATAAGCACCCATATAATTCCATAAAACTCTTTTAAAAACTCTAATCTAGAAAAAGAATCAATATCTTGTACTTCTGGTGTATCAATTATCATTTCAACGATCAACTTCTCCCATAATGATATCTATACTACCTAGTATCGTCATAATATCAGCCAATTTCATTCTTTTAACTAACTGAGGAAGAATTTGCAAATTGATAAAACCCGGGGGGCGGATTTTCCATCTCCAAGGAAAACCACTCTGATCCCCTATCAGAAAAATTCCCAGCTCTCCCTTTGGGGCTTCGACTCTCACATAAAGTTCTTGTTTCGGCAATTCAAATGTAGGAGAAGGCTTTTTACTAATAAATCGATATTCAAAATCATTCCATTCAGGATTCCTTTCCCTATCAAAGTATCGTATTTCTAAATTCTCATAGGGTCCCCCTGGAATTCCTTCCAGAGCCTGTTGAATGATTTTTATAGATTCTATCATTTCACCAATTCGGACTAGATAACGAGCCAATGAATCTCCTTCTTTTTGCCACTGTACCTCCCAATCAAATTCGTCGTAACATTCATAATGATCAACTTTACGAAGATCCCATTGTATTCCGGAAGCTCGCAGCATTGGTCCCGATAAACCCCAATTTATTACTTCCTCTCTACCAATAATGCCTACTCCCTCGACTCGTTCTAAAAAAATAGGATTTCGTGTAATAAGTTTTTGATATTCAGCAACTCTTGTTAAAAAATAATCGCAGAAATCCAAACATTTATCTATCCAACCATGAGGTAGATCGGCCGCTACTCCTCCGATACGAAAAAAATTATGCATCATTCTCATACCGGTGGCAGCTTCGAATAGATCATATACTAATTCCCTTTCTCTGAAAATATAGAAAAAGGGGGTTTGTGCACCAATATCCGCCATAAAAGGACCAAGCCATAACAGATGAGAAGCTATACGACTCAACTCCAACATAATTATTCTGATATAGCTAGCTCTTTTAGGTACTTGAATATTTCCCAACTGTTCCGGTCCATTTACGGTTATTGCTTCTGTGAACATAGTAGCTAAATAATCCCAACGTGTTACATAAGGCAAATATTGTATAATTGTTCGGTTTTCCGCAATTTTTTCCATCCCTCGGTGTAAATAACCCAATATTGGTTCACAATCAATAACATCTTCACCATCTAGAGTAATGATGAGTCTAAGAACACCATGCATTGATGGGTGGTGGGGGCCCATATTGACTATCATGAGGTCTTTTCTTGTAGCTGGTATATTCATCGGTTTTTCCTCGATTCATTCTTTCATGAATTGCTGAAAACGAAAAAAAGTTCATTAAAATTCACGATCTAATAAATCAAATAATTCAAAATGCCTCTTCAAATTAACGGGTTTTTGACTCCCGAATATCCAACCGATTAATTAATTCTTTATAACATATTCCATTTTTCTTTGACAAATAAGACAGCAGTCGTTGGCGTTTTCCCAGAATTTTACGTAAACCTCTCTGAGATAAATAGTCTTTTTTGTGTAATTCTAAATGTGAAGTAAGTCTTCGTATCCTATTGGTGAAACTAACTATTTGAAATTCAGCAGATCCTCTGTTTTCGTCTTTTTCTTCTTGTGAAATAGCTGAGATGAATGAATTTTTTACCATAAAATTAAATCTTCTCGCCCCCCTCTTTTTATTTTAAGAAATTTTTATTGATAGATATCTTTATTGATCAGTAATAATAATGCCTCTCATTTTTATTTTGTATATACAAAAATATTAATTTTGTTATTAATTTATAATTTTTTTTAATAAAATTAAATTTTTAATTTGTAAATTTTATTTGGATTTGAAAGGGTATACATAAAGGATGGTTGTTTTCTGCACTCACAAAAGATAAAAATTTAGACCTAAAATAATAATATTTTGTTGATTCATTTCTAGATCAAATTGATATGTCATTGAATTAGTATCGTGTATCAGAATGGAACGATGGAATGTAAGACAATGCATGTGTGCATCTCTTTGTCGTCATAGATCATATATAGTATGGGAAATATAGCAAAAATGTACTATTAATGCATTTTCAATCGCGGATACATATGTACCCTTACCATACTGAAACGACTGCCATTATTGGTATTAAACCAATAACGATTCATACAAGCCAAATCTTCTAATCGATAATTGGGCCAAAGAAATAACTTAAATTTAATAAGTTTTTTTTTATAGTTTTTGCTTTTATCCAAAACTTGACTGTTTACCTTATTCCCATTACAAAATGCTGCATTTCTATGTCTATTCTCAGAATTGAAACAAATTAGAATTCTCAATTCTCTACGACGTCTAGGTGATAAAATATTTTCAGGAACAAACAAATCATAATGATTTTTATCTCTATTCCCAGTCATCCTTTGATGTTTTGTAATGGCTTCATCAGAATTCTTATCAGCATGTTTTTTTTCTCGGTATCTTTGATTAATTTGGTGTTTGCTTTTATGAACTAATGAAATACCGATGGTTTGATACATAATAAATTTTCCATCATTTTTTATAGATAGACGAATTGGTTCAATAATCAAAATTCCCCTTTTAATCAATTCTGTAAGAGTTAAATCTTTCTGAATCATCAGAATATCCGGACTCATTTCGCCTCTTTGAATAGAGGATATAGTAATTTCTCTTGGATTTATCAGTCTAAGCAGGAGACAATATACTTTGATGTTATTGCTTATTTTTTTATTTAAAGAATCATCCCATCTCAATTGAAAATGCAAATACCTTTTTAGGAAGAAATCAAACTCCCCTTTTGTATTGATCTTGTATTGCTTTTTATTTCTATTTTTTTTCATGTACGATCCCGTATAATCTTCTTCAACATCTTTTTCTTGGTTTGAAAGAGCTGATTTAAAATCTGCTTGGACCGCGTATTCTTTTTCCCCTTGGTTTCGGTTTTCTAATTCAAAAGATTTTTTTGAATTCTCCGATATTGATATAAAAGTATCCCTTTTTTTATTTCCGGTGATGCTTTTGTTTTTACTATAATTTTCATTTATATTAGAATTTAAAACTAGTAATTTAATTGGTATAACCCACGGTTTAATTTTATACGTATTATAAAGTATCCCCAATTCTGGGAAGAACCAAAATTCCATATTTGATATGGGACAACTTAGTATTTCTTCATTCATCCCCATCCAATCAAAAAGGGTTATTTGATTGGATAGGTTGATTTCTTGATCTTGCTGAATCGTGAGATAAAAAAGACCCCTCTTATTGATTTTATCAATTATTTGATACTTATTAACCCTAGTCTTAGTATATTTATTACTGTTAGTGTCAGTATCAATATCGATCCAGGCGTCAATATCGACCTTATTTTTAAGACAAAAATGGAAAATTCTCCAATCAAAATATTTTCTATCCGGATTTATCTCCATATCTCTAATATCATCTTCTACTAGATAAGGGATAATAGGAATACCTTCCGGCATATTAAATGATTTTTGTGTATGTGTGTTGTAATTATAAAAAATATCTTCTTTATTTTTTACTTGTAATGGTGATCCATAAATATAAGAGTCCTTCTTATATTCATAATTAATAGATTTATATGCTAAAATATCATATCTATATTGTTTTTTAAAATTATCTTTTTGATTCAGTAATGAATCTGTTTCGAAATTTTTTTCGTAGTTAATTAATCGATCCTTTTCATATAAATCACATAAATCTTTATTTTGAGCCATACAGTGTTGATTGAATATATTTCGCCATTTTTGTGGTACTAATATAGACCATTTAATATGAGATACATCACATTGATACTGACTCCTTAACCAATTTGTCCATTGATTCATTCCATAATTGCGAAGATTCTTATGTCTTAATTCGGAATGAAATAGTTCTTGTGTTACAACAAAAAAATCCTTTATTTCATTCTTAAGAAAAAGAGACATTCCGTTATATTGAAATACAGATTTTAACTTATATAAGTTAATAAGTTGAGTTTGTGATAATTTGTAAAATACATATGCTTGTGAAAAGTAAGATAAGTCGCAAAAAGTCTTTGAATTATTATTACTAATATTAGTAAATGACTTTTTTATAGTCGAAATAAAGGGAATTACACTTTGATTTGTTTTATCAATTCTTTCGTGATTTGCTTCATTATCGTTAATGTATTTATAAATAATTTTTTTTGTTGATTCAAGAAAAAGTTGTGTATTGATGCTAGGAATATTAATGATACATAGAAAGATATCTATGTATATCCTTTCAATGAAATATTTTATAAAATAATGTGACTTACGGGTTAATCTAACATTTTGTCTTTTTAATATCTGCCAAATATTTTTTTGTGATTCTGATCCTTTATCATCATAACTTATTTTGTTAGAACTAAAATTTATATCTGGAGTTCCTTTTTTATTTTCTTTTGTAATTTTTTCTATTTGATTTATGATTGTATTTGTTCTATCAGTTAGATCTTGCATTTTTTTTTCTGTTAATGAATAATTTGTCCAACCCTGAGATATAATTTGAATCGACGATTCATGAATCATCCGATTACCAATTATCGAATCTTTTTTAGTTTCACTCAATTCATATACTTCTATTTCTCTCAATCCAAATCCAAATAATATAATTGGGTTTATTTTTGAGAGTTCTTTTATTATTTCTTTTATAAACAGAATGCTTTTAATGATCCATTTTTTTGTTTCTTTTGAGACATTTAGAAACAATTTTTTTTGTTCTTTTAAAATTCTTAGAATTATAAAACATTTCTTTTTCAATTTTTTAAATTTTTTTTTTAGTTCTTTAAAAATGGGTTCAAAAAATGAAAGTTTTTTTCTGGGAGAACCAAAGGGTAGTTCAGTTTCCATTCCAAAAACTGTTAAAAAGCAAAAATCATTTTTTTGATCCTTTTTTTTCATTGGATCATTATAAGGGGCTTGTAATTTAGATATGTGCCAAGGTTTAAGACTAAAAGGAAATAGGATCTTGATCTGAATACCGTCTGTTAACCAGTTTTTTGGAAATTCTTTTTCTGATAATTGAACGCCATTATAGGTACATTTAATATGCATTTCTCTATTCCAATCCTTTAAATCCTCAGACCATTCAGGAAATTGAAATAATAGTATACGGACTATATTTTTAGCTATTATCAATGAAGGTAATATAATATATTTTCTAAGAATTGATTGGGTTACTAACAAAAAACCTCTTAGTACTTGAGCAAGTAAAATACTATCCCAGGCTTCTGCTATTTCTATACGTGCTTTCTCCTTTCTTTTGTCTTCTTCTTTTTTTTTCTCACTTTCTTTTGTGTTTTTCTCTGTATAATCCGAAAATTCTGTGTTTTTCCGCATCCAATTTCTAAAAATTATTTTCATACGCGCCGAAATATCAAAAAAAAAAAAAGATTTGTCTATTCGGTCCAAAAAAAGGGGGGAATGCACATTTGCTTGAAAAAGTTTCCAAGTAACTGTTTTACGCCTTTGAGCGCGCATAGAGCCTTTGATTATGTCTCGACGAAAGTCCGGTTGTTGTGAATAACGTATTAAAGCAATTTCGGCTGTTTGATCAGTATTATTAGTTTCTTGGGTATTGGTATAAGCATCAGTATTCTGGTGGTTATCAGTAAAAATTACTACGCGTTTGGCTTTTCTTGAACGAATCTCATGATCCTCTACCACACTTTCCTCGGTTTCTCCCTCTTGTTGTTCTAAATCGTTGATTAATTTGTATGACCACCGAGGAACTTTTTTATTAATTTCTTTTATTTCAATAGATTTTTTTTTTATTGTTTTATCGTTCGGAACAGTTCTAACTGCATCGAATAAAAAATTTAAAATTTTAAATTGATCCTCTGAATTAATTCTTACTTGTTCGTGTTCTGGAACTAAAAAAAGTCTTTGAAAATTTAAACTTGATGTTGATTTTACAGCCAATTCATTGATTAAATTCAATAAATAACCAATTTCTGTTACTAATGATTTTCTATCATTTATATCAAATGGATTTGTTTTTTGTTCAAATTCTAAGTAATTAATAATAAGAAGGATACCATGAATTTTATTTATACAAACCCTTTCTATGTAATTTTTTATAGAAGCTTCATTTATGATTGAAGGTGTAAACAATTTTTTGATCCGTCCCCGGTAGGGTCCATTCAAGAAAGGATCATATATTTTTGTTAAGTATTCTTTTTTAGTCTTATTATTACACAATCTAGTTCTTTTTTCGAGTACATTCAGAACAATAAATTCTTTATTTAGATTTAGAGTTTTGTCGAGAGCTTTTACTCTATTTAAAAATTTATTGTTTAGCTTTTTCTTTTTATGTTCATTCCTATAACTCCACTGATTATAAAATTCATTAGAAGGTAATTTTTCTTTTCTGAACAGAGACATTTTACTTTTTATCATTTCAAAAAAGGTTGCCAAACTGGGGGGGTACGTAAAAGATATTCTTTCTTTTCCATCACTTTGACATGTATAAAAAAAATATTGTGACATTTCATTTCTTACATAATTTTCAAATCGATTGTTTTTTATATACCGCAATGGGCGATTCCACCGTTTATAATCGAAAAGAATAGTCACAATAGGTTTTTCAAACCAGAAGAGATCGCTTTTTTTTAATATTTCTAACTTTGAATTTTCTTGTTCTTGATTCCCATCCAGATAATAAGTTTCATAAACGGGTCTATTTTTATAGCGTGTCTCTTTAAAGTGGAATTGATCCTTTGTTTTTTCCTTTCCATTCACTCGTATCTCTTTCGTTTCATCGATTTTGTACGGATCCTCCTTTTCTTCCGAAAAAAGGGAAGGGGAAGGATCTTCTTCGGTGGATCCCTCTTG